ATCCGGCTCGAGCAAAAATCAAACGAACCGAATGGATCCATATAAAAATATATATATATCTATATGTTATAAAATCTAGATCTTATCTATATCTACACATATATGAATGATTTGATACAATAAAAAATTGACTGGATTCTTTTTTTTCAAAAGTTGCAATCATCCATCGCAAGGAATTCGGTTCTTACAAATAAATGCTCACTACCCAAGTAGGCCTACAAGGGTGATCATAACCAATTGCTTGTTGGGACGTCTTAGACCTTTCAATGGGCCTTTATCTACAAAGAATATCGAGACTTTTTACATACAAAGAATTTACTTGTTACTAATAGAGTTTAGCCTCAGTCATTCTTTAGATCCCTTGTTTCACTCCGATAGTATCATAAATCGGTTCAATGCAGAGGAAATGGATGCATTTCCATACTATTAAGTATTAAGTAAATGAAATAGTATAAATAGGTAAAATAGCTAAAAAAATACAATATGGATTCTACTACATCACTTATTCTACTGGCTACTGGATTTTACGGAGCCTGCTCATGCACGACATGATTGGGTCTGATCATAGAAAAGATTCTCTTCAAACGAACCGGCCTATCCTATGTATGCGGCTTACGCAGTGGTTAGAACAAAGACACATTTGGTTGTAAATTCCAATGTGGCAGATAAAGGCATATATCTGCACGGCCAAAACAATAGTCCAAGTCACACACTCCCATAATCCACACTTTTCTCTTAGGAGAATTCACTTCAACTATTCCTGTCAAATAAATAATACAATTTTTTTGAGTTGAAGGGAAATATCTAAATACATGTCTTATTCTTTTCAATAATCCATATTTGTAGCAATTAAATACTATTCTTACTCCCCCAATCGATTAATGGTTGATTACAAATATCTATGATCTCTATTCTCTATAAATAGAAATAGAAAGGAATAAAGTTATAACGGACCCGAAATACCTTGCTTACGTATCATTGGAAAATGCATTAACATAAATACGGCAGTAAGAAGAGGTAATACAAAAGTGTGTAAACTATAAAAACGAGTCAAAGTGGATTGTCCTACACTAGCACTTCCACGTAATAACTCTACCAAAGGAGATCCTATTACCGGAATAGCGTCTGGCACGCCTGTTACAATTTTGACTGCCCAATAACCAATTTGGTCCCAAGGTAAGGAATAACCAGTTACGCCAAAGGATGCGGTTAATACACCAAGAACCACACCTGTAACCCAAGTCAATTCACGAGGTTTTTTAAAGCCACCCGTGAGATACACACGAAATACGTGCAGGATCATCATTAGGACCATCATACTTGCCGACCATCGATGAACTGATCGGATTAACCAACCAAAGTTAGCTTCAGTCATTATATATTGAACAGAAGCAAAGGCCTCAGTAACAGTCGGACGATAGTAAAAAGTCATAGCAAACCCCGTAGCTACCTGTACTAAAAAACAAGTAAGCGTAATGCCTCCTAAACAATAAAATATGTTGACATGAGGAGGAACGTATTTACTAGTTATATCATCTGCAATCGTCTGAATCTCAAGACGTTCTTCGAACCAATCATAGACTTTATTGAGATAGGTAAACTGGGTAAACTCCCCCTCCGAGAACCGTATATGAGAATTTCATCTCGTACAGCTCAAACAGAAACACCCAAATACTAGTCGAAACGGATATGTGAAATAGAAACTTCTTAATCCTAGGATTCAAGAATCCTCTCGGAAGATGATGATACGAAAAAAGAAAAATCCGCAAACTATTCTTTGTAGTTATATGCCAAAATATCAAGTCGGCTCATTTATCTCTTGATGTTTATCGTTACAGGCCTCTTGAATCTTCTATTTACCTATTTTTTTTCCTTGATTTAGTATTTTTATTTATATGGAATACAGCTTTACTGGTGTTTTCGTTATTATTGATTGATAGGAATTTTCTTGTTAAGATCCTATAAATTGATTGAAAACCTCAGATTCATACTAGAACCATGATGATTCAATAAAACCTTCAAACTAACTAAGTACAAGGATTCCCTGAGTAAGAACTCTTGTATCATCACTTTGAATCAATATAATGACTAAAAATCCAAAGAAAGGTTTATCCTGTGATCAAAATAAACATAGACAAAGAGCTAGAAGGAAGAAAAAAAGGAAGAAAAATCTTTCAATTTAGAGTTTCTAACTCTTTGAAATTTTTTGGAGTTTTGGAGTCCGGTCACGGGATTTGAATATTAAGTTATTAAGTTAAGTATGAATCATAGCTCTAATACTTCGTAATCTATTTCATATATTCCGTGCTCCAGATACTAGAATAAATATCTGACGAAATCAAAAACCATCTCTATCAAGATAAGATGACAGACCCATTTTCTGTATTATCAATAGGATCCATTATAACAAGTCGCACACTCATATTCCAGAAATACAGAAAGAAAGAAATTCCACGATCGAACTACCAAAATAGAATAGCATAAAATGGGCTAAAAAAACGAGACCAAAATAATGCTTCACTTTGTATTGAAAAGCTAGAATTTAGTGATTCTTGTAAATCTAATTCATTGAAATTCCATCCAGTAAAACGGAAGAATTATAAATCTCCAAAATAATAGATAGGAATACCGCAAATAGAGCCATTGCGACACCCATCAAAGGAGTAGTCCCCCACCCTGGAGCTACTTTACCATATTCCGAATTCAATGGTTTCAATAAATCCCCTACAATAGTTCGTCTTGGACCAGATCTAGAACTCCCCTCAACGCTTTGTGTAGCCATAAATCCTTTTTTGTATTAACTGAGATCTGTTGACTTTGTATACCATTCTGTTGTAAATAAATGATCTTATCATAGATCCATTGTGGTCTGGAAATTATTATTTTTTTATTATTATATAATAATGGAAACAGCAACCCTAGTCGCCATCTCTATATCTGGTTTACTTGTAAGTTTTACGGGGTATGCCTTATATACTGCTTTTGGGCAACCCTCTCAACAACTAAGAGATCCATTCGAGGAACACGGGGACTAGTTGAAGTAATGAGCCCCCCAATCTTGGGAGGCTCATTACTTCAATTAAGATAATGAAAAATCATTTCACCTTTTTAGTTGGAACTTTAGGCGGTTCTCGAAAAAAGATAGCGAAAAAAATTATTCCTAGAGTTGATACTAAGAGGAATGTATAAACTAATGCTTCCATAGATTCAATCGTGGTTTACAATTATAGCTTCCATATCTGTTTATTTAGAGCGTTCCCGGATAAAAAAAGAGCAAGAGTCAAGACAAAGAAAAGGTGGGGATTCAAATCAGGATGTCCCCAGTACCCTATGTCAAATTACAAAAAGAAAATAGAGACGAAAAATCAGAGATTAATGTTGTATCAAATGTTGTATCAAACTACTTGTCTTTTTGTAGTTGGATCTCCAAGTTTTTGGAATGCTCCAAATTCCACCTGAGCGTCTAAATCTGGATCAATACCAGCAAAAACATCTCTGAACAAGGTTCGAGAGCCATGCCAAATGTGTCCGAAGAAGAAGAGCAAGGCAAACGAAGCATGTCCAAAAGTAAACCAACCCCTTGGACTGCTACGAAAAACACCATCGGATTTCAAAGTAGCACGATCTAATTCAAAAATTTCACCCAATTGTGCGCGTCTAGCATATTTTTTCACAGTAGCAGGATCGCTATAACTGACCCCATTTAGTTCACCACCATAGAACTCAACAGTTACACCTACTTGTTCAACACTATACTTCGATTCTGCCCTTCGAAAAGGAACATCGGCTCTAACAATTCCGTCTCCATCTACTAAAACAACCGGAAATGTTTCAAAAAAAGTAGGCATACGACGTACAAAAAGCTCACGCCCTTCTTTATCTCTAAATAGAGGATGTCCTAACCACCCAATAGCTATTCCATCCCCGTTGTCCATTGAGCCTGCTCTGAACAATCCACCCTTTGCGGGATTATTTCCGATGTAATCATAAAAAGCTAATTTTTCAGGAATTTTAGACCAAGCTTCGGATAAGCTTTGATTTTCAGCCATCCCAGTATCAACTCTTCGATATATTTCTTGCTGGAAGTATCCTTGATCCCATTGATAACGAGTGGGACCAAATAATTCAATGGGGGTAGTTGCTGAACCATACCACATAGTTCCAGCAACAACAAAAGCTGCAAAAAAGACAGCAGCGATACTACTGGAAAGCACGGTTTCAATATTTCCCATACGTAATCCTTTGTATAGACGTTGGGGCGGGCGGACACTAAGATGGAATAGGCCCGCTAATATGCCCAATGTTCCTGCTGCAATATGATGAGAGGCTATTCCTCCCGGAACAAAAGGATCAAAACCTTCCACACCCCATGCTGGATTTACAGATTGTACTTTTCCGGTTAGCCCATAAGGATCAGACACCCATATTCCAGGACCATACAATCCTGTTACATGAAAAGCACCAAATCCAAAACAAGCCACTCCTGAGAGAAATAAATGAATTCCAAAGATCTTGGGCAAATCTAAAGAAGGTTTTCCTGTACGTTCATCACAAAATATTTCTAGATCCCAATACACCCAATGCCAGATAGCTGCCAAGAAGCACAAGCCAGAAAACACAATATGCGCCCCAGCCACACCTTCATAACTCCAAATACCCGGATTCGTTATAGTTCCTCCTGTAATACTCCAACCACCCCATGAATTGGTTATTCCTAAACGAGTCATGAAGGGTATAACGAACATACCTTGTCTCCACATTGGATCGAGAACAGGGTCAGAAGGATCAAAAACTGCTAATTCATAGAGAGCCATCGAGCCGGCCCAACCAGCAACCAAAGCTGTATGCATTATATGGACAGCCAGCAAACGACCGGGATCATTCAATACGACGGTATGAACACGATACCAAGGCAAACCCATGGAATACCCCCTTAATCAACGAAAGATAGACACTATGTAACTTTATTGCACTGGAAAAAACTATGTTATGGACCTCCCTTTTTTCAGTGGATTATCTCGGAGAAAGGATTCCATTTTTTTTAGTATTTTAGTCAGAATGTCACAATTCTGTTTGTAGGAACAAAGAGAAGCAGATCTATTCTATACCAGATAAGTACCAATACGCAATGGGAGGTTGACTCCATTTTAGATGAGCGAATGCATACGGATTTGTTCATCATTCAAAGAGCCTATTCGTAAGAATTTTACTTTATTCATTTTGTCTTCTTTTTTTTTATGTTATGAACTTATCGAATCCGCGCAAATAACAAATAAAATAAAACAAAAAAATAAAGAAAATAGAAAAAATAATAAAATAAAAGCCAATATCCAATATAATATTATTAAAACAAAAAATTCATATAATATTATAAAGACAATAAATTCATTGTTACGCTTTCACATCAAAGTGAAATAGAGTACTTTATTTTTTTTATTTCATTTAATGCCTATTGGTGTTCCAAAAGTCCCTTTTCGAAATCCCGGAGAGGATAGTTCAAATTGGATTGACGTATAGTGCGACTTGTCAGAGACATTGGGTCATTATGGGATTTCCCCGTTCTCTACCCCGATCGAGATATCCTCTATTTCACCAAAGAAGGATTGATTAAATCATCCAAAAATTAGAGCGTGAAGTGGCAATAAAGTGCAATTAGATCTATGCTTTGGAGGTATTCAGATTAATATTATCAATTAGAATAATTTATGGTTAGCTTGTTTGGAACAATACAATGAAGTATCCAGGCTCCGCTTAGAAAAACCCCATTAGTACTATATCCATGATTACTATTTGTATCATATTCTATTTATATATTTTATAAATTAGAAATCGGAGTAATTTCAAACTACAAATCATAATCAATCGAATAATTTGAGAAATACATCAAATATTTTGTGGAAGACGTGAAATGAATTGAAAAAAAGGAAGTTGTAGCAAAAAGAAATGGTATTGGGGGCATTTGCCCTATATGTGCAAATCCAAATCGGGCAGATCTTTACTCGGAGTAGAGCACAAACCTAAAAGAATTAAAGAAGCCCACTCAGGAACAAGAGAATGTTATCGTGATTTGAATTGGATCCCGATGAAAGAATACATCAATGAGAAGTTAGTTTGATAAGTTTAATGAATTTTTTTTTATTTATATTCTTTATAGGTAAACGGGTAAAAAAACCATCTTTCTTGAAACTTTCTTGAAAAATGGAGGAAAAACCCCTTCGTTATTCGTTAAATGGGATCTACATATTGATTCTTTTTTTTCGCAATTTTTGATGAACCGTATGCATTAAAAGGTGCATGTACGGTTCCTAAGGGATAGAATTTGATCCTAATCAACCGACTTTATCGAGAAAGATTACTTTTTTTAGGTCAAGATATTGATAGTGAGATCTCGAATCAACTTATCGGTCTTATGGTATATCTCAGTACAGAAAGTGAGATCAAAGATTTGTATTTGTTTATCAACTCTCCTGGCGGATGGGTAATACCCGGAATAGCTATTTATGATACTATGCAATTTGTGCGACCAGATGTACAAACAGTATGCATGGGATTAGCCGCTTCAATGGGATCTTTTATTCTGGTCGGAGGAAAAATTACCAAACGTCTAGCATTCCCTCACGCTTGGCGCCAATGAGTTTTTATTTTTTATTTTATTTCAAAGAATTCAAAGAAAAAAAGAAAGCTATGCCTTCGCCATATGAAATATGAATATTAAGTAATAATAGCATGGCATTTCGAATTCAATATAAGAAATTTTTTTTTATTTCGTTTTAACATTAGATTATGTATTGAAAGAGTAGTATGAGATATTAAGGGCAGTTCTGATTTTATCTTATTTATCGGGAGCCTATTTCAGTGTCACAAACTTTTTTTTTTTTTTGTTTTCACACCAGAAGGTTCTTAATGCTATTTATATTATTATGAATTATGAAAGAAGACAAAAAAAAATATTATATTCTTATTTTTTCAAATAAAAAAAAAGAAACTTTGGGATTGCTAAATCACCGATGAAATAAAGCAACGGAGCCACCATAGTATTTTGTTTTTATTAATTCCTCCCAAGGAAAGGGTGGTCATTGTATCATTTACCGACCGAGGCTTTGTAGACTCTCTCTTTTTCTTCGGTAAAAGTAAATTCTCTTGTAGAGCCGTATGCAATGCGCAAGCAATGCCTGTACGGTTGTTCAATTCTATTATTATCTTATATCATCAGGGTAATGATCCATCAACCTATAGCTGCTTTTTATGAAGCACAAATAGGAGAATTTGTCCTGGAAGCGGAAGAACTACTGAAACTGCGCGAAATCCTCACAAGGGTTTATGCACAAAGAACAGGCAAACCCTTATGGGTTGTATCTGAAGACATGGAAAGGGATGTTTTTATGTCAGCAGCAGAAGCCCAAGTTTATGGAATTGTTGATCTTGTAGCAGTTGCATAAAAAATAGCAGGAATTTCACACAAATCGCGATTTGAGATTTTAGTTTCTTACCGAGGTTTCATATTCTATATTCTATTAATATTCTATTAATTTGAATTTATTAATTTTAATAAAATATTAAAATAGAATAGGAATATAGAAAAAATTCATAATCATCCGGTTAGGATCGATCTAAACCAGCCCATTATGCATACGATTCAACATGCCAACTATTAAACAACTTATTAGAAACACAAGACAGCCAATCAGAAATGTCACCAAATCCCCCGCTCTCGGGGGATGCCCTCAGCGCCGAGGGACATGTACTAGGGTGTATGTGCGACTCGTTCAGATTTCAGATTGTGGGTTGGGACAAAAGAAAAAAATTTTCCACTATCCGTGATCAGTACCGATGAATAGGATAGAATGGAAGACTCCCCTTCTCTTAAACGAAAAAAAAAGATCTAGAATATGCTTCTATTGTGTATCAAATTTATGGTTTCTATTGGTGCAAATTCAATTACCTCAATTTTCAATTAAAAATGCGAAAGAATTCCCTATTGGTAGCAAATGATTATCTGTTAAGCAGGGCAAATCTTATTTAAATTTAAAAACCGAAAATGGATGCCTCTACTCTTGCAAGAACGGACTAACAAGGTCAGCTAATCAGCTAATCCACATAATTAAATACCGTTACTGTAAAAACGGATCTCGTTGTGAAAGACCTACTACTGGGGAATTCATGGGTAGAGCCCAAAAGTGTAAACTGTACAAGTTAACAATAGCATTGATTCGATCAAGTAAGGGGCTCCGGTGTATAGAGAGGACCTCGCCGTTTAAGAAATAACCATAGAAACGATGGAACCCACTATTTATTTATCCATTTCTATTTACTACTTATTTTTATTTACTATATTTTTGTTTGATACCTAGTACCAATAAAATTTCTTATTTCAAGGTGAAATGCTTATAAAAAAAAGAAAAAATAGTGGTTGGGAAGGTTAGAGTAGCAAAAGCCGTTGGAATTATTATTTTATACATTGGAATAATCCGTTTTGTTAGTCTAGAAAAGGGAAAAAGAATAACTGAAAGAAAGGAAATCAATTAGTTATTTACCAAAGTTTCGTTTATTCAATGACCAGAATTAGACGAGGATATGTAGCTCGGAGACGTAGAACAAAAATTCGTTTATTCACATCAAGCTTTCGTGGGGCTCATTCAAGACTTACTCGAACTATTATTCAACAAAAAATAAAAGCTTTGTTTTCGTCCTATCGGGATAGAGATAGGCACAAAAGAAATTTTCGGTGTTTATGGGTGACTCGTATAAATGCAGCAATTCGCGAGAATGAGGTATCCTGTAGTTATAATAGATTAATAAACAATCTGTACAAGAGACAGTTGCTTCTTAATCGTAAAATACTTGCACAACTAGCTATATTAAATAGGAATTGCCTTTATCTGATTTCCAATGACATGATAAAATAAGGAGATTGGAAAGAATCCTTCGGAATGTTTGACTTTGACATGGAATTGCTTGGAAAATGAATTCCGGGAAGGTAGAATAGAAATAAGTATAATAAAATATGATCATAATACCTAATATGATCAAGTAGTCAAACTGAACAAAAACATTCAATAAAAAAATATTTATCAATAATTCAATAAAAAAATATTTATTTTTTTACTTTTCCCCAATTCTTTTTTTTTACGACACGACAATTCAATCCGGATTCCTGGATTTTTATTGAACAAAAAATCAACCGACGTTTGAGTTCGGATTGAAATTTTGATTCAATTGAAGAGTAAGCCTATTTTTTTCTGGTTCTAAGACCCGTAGTTCTAGCGACCAACTCGTTTTTTTCAAATTGTCTTTCATTATTAAGAAAGGGTAATGAAGATAAAATACGAGCTTGTTTTATAGCAATAGTAATTAATCGTTGTTGTTTTAAAGTCAATCTATTCACCCGTCTAGATAATATTTTTCCTTGTTCACTAATAAATCGACTAATTAAACTCATGTTTCTATAATCAATTCGATCCCCCGATCCAATCGGGGGCAGACGCCTACGAAGAGATCGCTTGGGCTTAAGAAAAAGTCGCTTGGATTTATCCATGGCTTGTTTATTTTATTCCTTTTTTTCGCGAATCCTATTTCCTTTGATCGGATCAAAAATGCTAATGATTTCGAATTAAGAAATAGGATTTTGCTTATTTCTATTTAAATATATATATTAACATATGATATGCTAATATATGATATGTCAATATGTCATTTTTCATCTTCCTTGTAAAAGTCACACGCAGTTGATCGATTCCATCTATTTCTTTATCTCCCCGTGAATTGTATGTTTGTAACAATAGGGACAGAATTTTCTCAACTCCAATCGACTAGGCTTATTGTGTCGATTCTTTTGAGTAATATATCTAGAAATGCCTATTGATTTCTTATTAACACTCTTTTGAACACAACTAGTACATTCTAAAATAACCCTTATTCGGACGTCTTTACCATTGGCCATGAACCTCCTTTTAGTTTTTATTCACTCAACTCTTCTATTTTCCTATCCGAAACGAAGAAGAAAAGAAGGAAAAAATACAAGTTACTAACTTGAAATCAAATTATGAAAGATTTTGTTGCAACCAATATAGTAAAAGTAAAAATAAGTAATACAATGATTAAAAATTCTATTTACATTAGAAAGAATAGAAGTACAGTCTTTTTATTTTATTTCAACTTCTTGTATGATACTGTTGCCCTAACCGCATTTTTACTTCAGTTCTCTTAATTTAATTAAAGATTTAATTAAAGTAAATTTACTTTTTAATTTACTTGAAGCTTGAACCCAGTTCTGTGTTTGGCTGAGGTTGAATCCACTTTTATTCTTTCTCTTTTCTAACTTATTCGAATTAGAAAAAAGGGGGTAGTAGCCAGAGATATTTAATTGTATCTCTAATTTTCTTCACCCCCCCCCCCGTGTTAATAACTAGAATGAAAAAAAAGGGAATGTCAAAGCATCCGGGAAAAAACGATTGATCTCTATCAATAGACCTGCTAAAGACCCGAACCATAGAGTACTTATTACTGGTGCTACGGATAGATATGTTTTTAGATCTCGCATAAAAAATTCTCCTTCTGTATTCTTTATTGTAATACATAACGGCAATACATATATGATCAGATGTATAAAATTAAAGGACACTCGCAGTTGTTTTGTACGCGGAATTCTTAATTCAAATTAATTCAAATTGAGAAATGTACAATAATTTGATAGATAAGATTTTCCTCTTCTTTTCTTAAAAGAACAAACTACGTCTCTTTCCGTCCGGGCATTCACGAAATTTACGGCGGATTTCCTATTTTTTTTCATATGTATATAAGTTTATTATTATATGTATTATATGTTATATGATATGAGATAAAAAAAAAGAAGAAATGAAAAGATAAGTTATGTATCTCAATGGAGAAAGTGAAATGAAATAAATATGTGGAAAACAAGACAGGGATTCTCTACAATGACATTGTAGACCAATTGAAAGGGATGTAGCGCAGCTTGGTAGCGCGTTTGTTTTGGGTACAAAATGTCACGGGTTCAAATCCTGTCATCCCTACTTATTACTTCGCCTCTGAGCAATACAATAACAAGGGATCAATTGAGATCAATTAAAATTGGACATACCTAATCATAAATTAATATGATATGCTTTATATCATATTATTATTTATATATATTTATATATATTTAAATATAATAATATAGAATACAGTTTCTATATGAGATAGTATAGGCATTCAAGATGTAGTGGAGTAAAAAAAAAAAAGAATCTTTTTACTTACAGCTTTATTTTTTGTAATAAATTTGTAATAAAAAAGTAATAAAAAAGCGCTCTTAGTTCAGTTTGGTAGAACATGGGTCTCCAAAACCCAATGTCGTAGGTTCAAATCCTACAGAGCGTGAGCCCATTCTTGTTTTGTTAAGTCAAAAATTTTAGGGAAAAGCTTGAACAGCAATCTTAATTTGACCTCCCGTGGATTAAAAAACGGAGGAGGTCAAAAAAAAAGGTATTAATTAATCACAGATCCAACTGGTCACCACGTCTATATTGTAAATAAGCAGTTACGAATAATCCAGCCAAAGTAATAGGAATTAGACCTAAGACGATTCCAAATAGAAAAACTTCAATCATTTCAATTTGTTTGAAAAGAGAAAAAAGGAGGTAATATCTATCCTTAAATATTAATCCATATTGCCCATAAATCTCAATAACCAAGAATTGGAAATTGACACGGTAAAGAACTAGAAAATAGAATACTGCAAAAAAAAAAATAGAATTTTTTTTTATGAATTGCTCATTGAATTAATTTCAAATAAGTCGTATCTTGTTCAGACTAATAAATATAACTAAAGTTATAGTTAAAGCTACTAACAGAAAACCAAAATAACTAGTTAGAGTGAGCATGAAGGAGCTAAATAAACTATTTTTTTTATCCATATATTTGTAAAATACTTTCCTAAATTCAATTTTTGAAAGATACGAAGATAAGCAAAAATACCAATCGAAAGCTTTTTATTTATTAATCATTTATCAATTATTATCATTATAGATTATAGATTATAGACAGCACTCAAAAAAAAAAGAGCGATATTAAAGTAGAAAAAAAATCAACTTATCATCTAAAAATCTATCTATCCTATCTCCGAATCAAAAGATTAATTGGACAACTCTTGAGAAATAAAAGAACAAACTAAATTGACTAAATTGAAATATTAAAGAAATATTAAAATAATAATTAATAATATATTAGAAGAACTGTGTTGTATAACTTCATTTAAAGAAACTTTATTTGAATCAAATCACTATGGAAATCGCTACGGACTAAAATTGGAAAATCATTTCTATGTTGATCACTTCTTTTAGTTTATTTATTTATTTTTTATTTGTAGCGAATATTTGTATCGAATCCATTTTTTTTTTTTTAGATTTTAGAACAAAAAGTAACCCTTTTATTTTGATTTTGCTTTATAATATCTTTTACTTTTTTTTTCTTTCCATATTTTCCCTATTAAAAAAATAAAAATA